ACAGAGTTGCATCACACCCCCTTCCCATTTTTCAAATTTGTATTGAAAAATCAAGAAAAGGGGGTAAAGTGAACTCTTCTCAATATACATACTAGAATTAGGACTATGATACAAGTAATTCCCGACACCTGGTCGAAAAGGAATAGAAAATCTACAGAAAGGCAAAAGGCTTTTCATAATTTTTTTTTTCTTTTTTACGAATTTGATAAAACTAAATAGACAGATCTAAAAATTCATTTCGGATAATTGAACCTTCTCAAACTGTTTCTTTTTAAGAACCAAAAATATTTGTGCCAAAACAACCGATCCTAAGAAGAACAAAAGCCCTTGGACACGTAATGGATCTTGAAGTACTATTTCCGCATCCCCCTGACCAAATCCACCCACATTAGGATTACTTGTTAATGGTTGATCGAGTTTAATGGATTCGCCCTCTGAAACAAGAAGTTCTAGGCCTCGAGGGATAATATCAATCACTTGGCGTTCATTCGATGCATCCACTATGGTTATTTCGTATCCCCCTTTTTCTTTTCGTAAAATTTTGCTTATTATCCCTCCTGCCGTAGCATTATAAACTGTGTTGTTACTTTTGCTACCATCAGGATAAATCTGCCCCCTTCCTCTGTTTCCACCTACGTATATAGGATATTTTAAGAAGTGAATCTCTTTATTCGTAGCAGGGTCTGGGGCAAGAATAGGAAAGGTTATTTCACTATATTTTTGACCAGGAACAGGACCTATCACAAGAATATTTTTTTTATTGGGGCGATAATTCTGAAAAGATAGATTTCCTATCTTTTCTTTCATCTCGGGTGAAATACGATCGGGGGGGGCTAATTCAAACCCCTCCGGTAAAATAAGAACAGCTCCCACATTCAAAGCTCCTTTTTTACCATTAGCTAGAACTTGTTTTAGTTGCATATCATAAGGAATTTTAACAACTGCTTCAAATACAGTATCAGGAAGTACCGCTTGTGGAACCTCAATATCCACAGGCTTACTAGCTAAATGGCAATTGGCACATACAATACGCCCAGTGGCCTCTCGTGGATTTTCATAATTCTGCTGGGCAAAAATCGGATATGCACTTGAAATGGATGCCCAAGTTATTATATATATCATGAGTGAGACAGATATGGAGCGAGTAATCTCTTCCCTTATCCAAGAAAAGGTATTTCTAGTTTGCATGGTCCAATCATTTATCCCAAAATTTCTACAATAAAGTTAGGTAGGTCGATAATATACTTCCCTAGCCACAATTCTGCTATTTACATTTACTGAAAAAAAGAAATTTTTTTTGTTGAAATATACAAGGAATCCCCTCATGGGTAAAAAGAGTAAAGTAAATACGACTTTGATTTGGTTATGATGTATAAGGTAAGAAAGATTAGAATTGGATCAGTGAATCATTTTTTAGTCATTTATTGCATGATAAATCACTACAAGTGACGGAGATACACGATTTAAATAACGAAAGATCCAATATTTAAAAATTGTATCAAGAATGACTGGAAAGGTAGAAACTAGACCAGATAAAATTTGCTCATAATGAGCAAACCCAAAATCTTTGTAAATATAACCAATCATTAGTTCCCAACCGTGAGGCGAATGGAATCCGATACATAAATCAGTTAATAAAAGAATCGAAAAAGCTTTAATTGTATCACTTAAATTATATAGGAATTCTTGAACCCAAGAATTCAGAATAAAAAGCTTTTCCTTACCCCAAAAGGAATAACCACTTAGAATAACGAAAGATATTACATTTGTCGAGAAGTGCAAGATTGTATGGATACGATACTCATTGTGTATCTTGATGAATTGGATCGTTTCTTTGTGGATTCCTAGACGAAATTGTTGTAAATCGGTTTCTGGGTATTCCTTTATCATTTCATCCAGCTGGAATAGGTCCTCTAATTGTATGAATTTTTCTAGAACACTTTTTTCTTGAATATCATTCAAAAAAGTTTCGCATTGTCTAGTATTCCACCAATTAGTAATCCAAGTTTTCAAACTTTTATTACAGCAGAGAGAGATCAACCAGGGCAAAAATACTATAGATGTAAAATAAAAAAAAGGAATGAATGCTTTCTTTTTTGCCATTTTGAATCTGTGAATTGTTAATAAACTTACCGCATTTGTTGATTCGAATTTGTTGATTCGAATTTGTTGATTCTATTAGATCTACTATTTCTATCGAGCATGAGTTTCTATTCTAATTCGAATAGAATGTATTGAGCCTATGAATCCATTTTATCTTTTTCTTTTGATTCAATACTTAGTCTTTGCTTTGAATCTAGAAAGAATACAGAAATAGACTCAGAATACACTTCCAATTTGAATAAAAAGAATCAAAAATTGGATTTCCAGGATGTTATTCTCCCTTTTTTCGATCAATATCAATACTAAACGAACTTTTTCGAATTTTTCAAATAAAAAATATTATTCTATTTTCGAAACGAAGAAACTCCTTTTCTATCAAATATATCAAAAAAACGAGCATAAAAGAATAGATTAATCTTCAATTAGTATTTTAAAATGAATTCATTTCAAAATACTTCAATTGGTACACGCAAGAAGTAAGCCAATTCAGCAGCTTTTTGCTCAATTTCTCGTGTAGTAAAATTCTCATCAGTACGAATTAAAGGAATAGCCCCTTGACCTCGAATTTCCATATAAAGGACACGCCGAGCAGAAACACCCTCTTTAACTTCTATTCTGATGGACTGAATATCTTTCATAAGGAATCGTAAAAAGATGCGACGACTTTTTCCAGGGAATCCCCAACGAAAAATACGCACTATTCCTTCTTTTCGGTCGAAAAGATCATAACCACTACCCACATTCCAAAAAATGGTGCACCACAAATAGCAACTAATAAAGAGACCCGCGATCCCATAGAAAGACATTACGATCCCTTGGGGAAAAAAAAGGATTTGCTGAGACGCAAATAACGATATAAAATTTCTACCAAGATAACTGGAAGTTCCAACCAATAAGAATCCTAATGAACCTAAAAATAGGATAAAGGCCCAGCAGAAATTACTTGTTTTTCGAGACCCCGTTATAAATTCTATCCATATAGATTCTGATCGCCAACTCATATATATTAGATCCAGTTATACAATTTTTTAGAATTGAGAAAATATGACTTTCCTTTTTTGTTTTCAAAGTAACTCTCATCAACTATTTTGTTGTGAACCTTTACCTTAGGAGTAATTCATAGAATTATTTATATCTAAAATAATAACATCTCCTTCCTTTATACGATCCCCTATAAGTATATACATACAAATGAATACATTGACTTGAATTTCATACATCGGCCCGATGATGAGTCATTTTTCAAAAGAGCGGAAATTTCGTTACCCATATAATACGTTTACACATGCATAAGAGCTTTTTTTAGTTATGTTTGTAGGAATCCATGTGTTATACAATATTCTACCAAATGGGTCTTATCGAATCGAAGTTTTTAAAATAAAAAAAAAAAGAGTGATACAATTCGGTCTCATCCGATCTAAAAAATCTTATTTTTTTGAATATGAAGAAATAAAGAAGCCATTGCTAGTGCCGGAAAGACTAGGCCTACTAAAGGCACAAAAATAGAGGGTAAGTTATTGAAAGTTGTCATAAAATGGGTACCTCAATTTAATATTTGTACCTGTTATTGTTATATTCTGAATTCTAAAGATATCTTAGAATATTTTATATTTTTATTATTTCTATTATATATATTATATAATTATACTAAGTATCTTTAAGTAAATATATATCTAATACTAATATACAACCTAATAGAAATAGAATCAAAAAATAGGTACAAGAAACGCCAAACTAAATAAATGGACTTATTCATCTTTCAAAATCAAATAGATGTATCAAAATCCCCTTGCCCCTTGTTAGATTTATTATTATTTTTGTCTTCTATATTATTATTTTTGTCTTCTAATAGTAATTAATAAAGAAAAAATTTTATTCCATTCAAAATTTCTACAAATACAAATTTCTACAAACTTGATTGGAATCTGATCCAACAACAGGGAATTTTCGGGAAATGCAAAAAGATGCAAGACTCTCTATAGATCTGTATATATCTCTATTTGAATTATCTATACATATACAAGCAAGAGATGAAAATAAACTTTGTTTTATTTGTCTAGTCTAATTTGAACTTCCCGAAAGCAAAAATTCACTTTTTATCTTGTTGATAGAGGTTTACTGAGTAGTAAACAACAATATCGATAAAAAAATGATTCGAACGAAAAATGAATTTTTCAGGGGTTTCGTTTAATTCTGATAAACTAACTGTTCTATTTGATTTCATTTTTGTTCAAAGGAAAAAAAGCATGGAGCTGAAATAACTCACTCACAATACCTTTTAAAGGATTACGTGGTACAATTGCATCCAATAAGCCCTTACGTAATAAAGATTCAGCCGCTTGTGAACCTTCAGGCACGGCTTTTTTCAATGTTTGTTCAATTACTCTTTTACCCGCAAATGCAATATAGGCATAGGGTTCGGCAATAATGATATCTCCCAACATACCAAAACTAGCTGTCACCCCACCGGTAGTAGGAGATGTAAGAATTGATATATAGAATAACTTTTTACTTGATTGATAATCACATAAAACCGAAGAAATTTTAGCCATTTGCATCAAACTTAAACTTCCTTCTTGCATTCGTGCTCCTCCCGAAGAACACACTAAAATAAGAGGTAAACGGTGATTGGTAGCATACTCGATCAAACGAGTTATTTTTTCGCCTACTACGGATCCCATACTACCCCCCATAAACTGAAAATCCATAACCCCAAGGGCTACCGGAATGCCGTTTAGTTGGCCTGTACCTGTTTGAACAGCGTCAGTCAATCCTGTCTTTTTTTGAGCAGAGTCAATACGCTTTTTATAAGGTTCCTCCCGCAAATGAAATTTAATGGGATCCGCAGAGACCATGTCTTCATCCATAGGATTCCAAGTACCCGGATCAATCGAAAG